TCGCTCTTTGATCAGTGATTCGCCGGCCACTAGATCGATGAAGAATCTCTCCAAAATCCTCTTTTTGATCAGTGATTCACCGGCCACTAGATCCAGGGATCCCACCTTCTTCTCAAACCTGGTGGCTCGGTTGATTGGCACTCCTGTGGGCTCATCTTGCATACAAATTCTGGCGGTCCCAGGTCCTGCATCCACCAAGAACATTTCTTCCCCTAAGCGTAAAACTTCAGATTGTAAGGCCTTTCCACTACATAAGAATAAACTTGAATTAGATCTTGGAAATGATCGACTCAAATAGATGCTCATCATAAGCTTTTTTTTCCTCCTCTTCCTGTTCTATTGATCAGAAGCATCCAGTAGCACCACGCCAGTAGATTAAGTAGTGGAGTTCTCATCCAGATTCTCTACCCACCCCACCCTGGTGAAAATCTTTTCCTTTAGCCTTTTAAAGGCATCGGATTGATTGTACTCCTCCCTCATGGAGCTCGTCCCTAAGGCGATAGAGCTCTCTTAAGGAGGGTTCCCCTTCTGATGAGGCCGCACGGGGATTGTCCAGGGCCCGCGCTCCCCGTCCCGTCCAATCGCCACTTGGATCAAGGACTGCCATCTGCTGGATTATATCCACCTTGACTTCGAAGCGGTCTTGGGCGTCAAGATGGGCCAAGTTAATGTCCTCGGCAGATGGTTGGGCGTTGGATGCTAAGAGGCGTCTCCGTATAGATAGAACACTATCTCCCCCTATCATTTCATCTTCCTGATAGGGGTAGGGTACGACAGGTAGAATATCCGCTTCCCCGGGAGCGACTGGATTAGCGGGAGGCACGGGCCCCGCTGCTGTCTGATTTTCAGACGTGCCCGCCCTTTCCGTTGACGGAGAAAGCAGGTCCGTCCACGAGGGTGAGGTGGATGGTTCGTGGGCGGACTCCCCTTCTGTATTTGATGAAGAATTTAGATATTGACGCCAAGAGCTAACACTATTTTCCGCTCCAGACGAAGCCATTTTTTTTCCAAGATCGGGTGGCAGTGAAGAAGGCTTTAAAAAGAACAGCAATGGCCAAGGCCAGACCGCCGGAGCAGCCCATCTTTATCAAAAAAACAGAAAGGGCTCGACCCCCGAGAGAGAAACCGATCTTACCCAACATTGCATGAAACAGGTCAACACAACCCATTATCAGAGACAGGCAAAAGCATATAGCGAGAACGCACAACACTAGATAAATTCGAAATAACTAATAACTACAACTACAACCAAGGTGCTTTATAATCCAGTGAAAGGCAGAATTTAACATCTTGGACATAACATGATTGAGAAAAAAGGATTCCCTCCATACAGACAGAAAGAGAGTCTTTCCTGCACGGAGTAGTGAAGAACTATAGTGAGATGTGCTTGGTTGTTGACCAACAGAAAGCATGGGAAAAAGACCAAAGATATCATAGGCTCTCTTCGGAGAGCGGTATACCGAAAAAAGCCCTTATTAAAGAAGATAGGCTTCAGTCATCGTCGAATAGGGGCTTTTAAAGAGCGTGACTCTTCTTTTTGAAAAAAGGTAAGACTCTTTCTTTATATACACAATTTTCAGTCTAGTTCGCCACAAGGCATGCTAGCAAGGAAGCAAGCCTATTAGCTATTCTAGAGACAGTTATAACCGAGAAAGTGCTTATGTCGACACTAGCAAGTGACTCACCAACTCGGAAGTAAGAAAGAGGAAAGACAGGGGTATGACAACCAATCTACCCGCCTATTAGCTATTCTAGCCAAGGCCAATTTCATGTGTTAAGCATATAGACATCAGATCGTTTTCTTGAAGTTGGAAGAGTGCCCGAGGACGAATAGAACTTAGATTCAAAAGAGCGCGAAGAAAGAGCTTTCGCAAATGATTGCACTTCTGCTATCCGGATAGCTATTCAAAGCATCGAGAAAAACAAAGATAATGTGAAAAGTTTCATAAAAGCAAGGGGATTCGCTAAGCAGCTAAGCAAAAATCCTTTACCCTGAAATCGTAGATCTACGAAATGAGCGTAGTGTTGAACTCTTTCGCACCCCTTCCGAAATCAATCAAGGATTGCCATCGAAAGCAGTCGTTACGCCGAATTCTTCAATAAAAGTAGCCGTCGTAAGGCCTCCAGAAGGGGCGTTGCGTATCCGGAAGAGTCAGACTTCGTTTCAAGCAGCAATCTTTGAAAGGAAAGATACTTGTTGTCGATTCAATGTGGGATAGTTCCTACAGGATAGGAGTTAACCCATGTCCACAGTTTTGATTACAGGTCTAGTTCAGTTCAACTCATAGCCCCCAATCCCACTGGTGACGATATTGTCATTGGGGATCAGAAAGTAGCTCTGCCTTACAAAGAGTGGTTAGCTGATCTGGGAGTCAGTGTCTCGATGCCGAAGTCACTGGTCAATGAGTAGGCAAAATCATCTGGGGAAGGAAGCGAGGTGGAGTGAAGCACGGTCGGCAACAGCTAATTGGCTCAGGCGATTCTTGTTGTCGGGCGTAGGGTAGGACCCTCTTTCGAGTTTCAGAGGTGAATCCTCATATGATATGAAGGACTCCCATCCCCGGGAAAGTCCCCAACAGCAACTGGATCAATCTTTGTTGGCTGGCTTGCTTTGTCCGCTATCCTTCATCCCATCCGTCTTGTCCAGGCTGGTAAGGAGAGAAAGGGGTGCCTGGGGGAGATGAAGTAGAATCAATTGAAGTGGATGTTTCAGGAGTTCATTCAAGCGTAGGGGTAGGGCTTCATTCAAGCGTACGGACTTTATTCGACTTTAGTTTAGTGAGTGGATTCTGTTGTGGATGTGGATGAATGCGCTTAAGCAATAATAGTGGTAGGACTTAGCCGCGCTCTGTTCTTGATCGGTCGAATCGATCGCCATGTTTCTGAGATTCTTCTAAATGCCCTTTCTCTTTCGTTAATGGTTACGATGTCAATCGGGTACCCCATTCATCTATCTTCTTTGAAATGGAATTTCCCGTTCTCCTGCTTCAGTTACAGCTTCTCCCGCTCCTGGAATTCCTGAAAGTTTATTAATGCGATTGACTTGCCCTCTTATAAATCATAAATAGTCGGATATTTTTGCTTGTAATGCTCTGTGGTGGAACAAAGGAGTGCGCGAAGGTACAATCCTAAAAAGTGAGATTGGTTATAGGGATATCTTTTCCTCTGTTTTGCATATCAACGACAGCTCGGACCTTCCTGATCCTGTAACTGGTTTCTCCCCTGGTCTATGATTGCTCTCCTTAAGACCCGACCGGAAGGTTCGTTCGAGAGGCACGGTACGGTCCGCTTGGGGCCCTTCCGCAATAAATAGCAGATATAAGAAAGAGAGAGTGGCAGACTGAAGGAACTGTTAGAGTGAGCCTGAAAGAAGGTAGAGGATAATCTCCCAACTTCAAGCCAGGAAGCATTTTAGCAAAAACATTCCCCTCATTCAAAGAAAAGAAAGATGAAAGTTGAATAATAGCTGCCGGCTCCCTTTAACACCAACGGTAGATAGGAACCGAACTCAAAGGCTTGCATGTTAAAGATAGAACCAACGGTGGCAGAAGAGATTTGTGCAGGAGCTGGCGGAGAGCGGAAGATTCGAATCTCGATCCGGGGAGACGTTTCAACGTTAGCTCCTGTAAGCCTGAGCAAACAAAGGTTGTAGTAGGGGCTTCCGCGACACTTTGATTAGTTCAATTAACCCAGCCTCAAGGACAGAAAGGGAGGGTAGGGTTTTTCCTTGATGAACCGAAGGAGGCCTAAGCATTTTGAAAACCCATATCATTCATTGGTAAGCGTAATTGGTTGGCTAGACAGAGATTTGCGAAAGCTCAAGCTCGGGAGAGGAATAGAAGGGTTGGCTCTTTTTCCTTAAGATCTTTCACCGGACCCTTACTGATTAGGGCGGATTGCATGCTTTTTGATTATGAGACCCGACCCCCTTTCAGGTATTTCCTTAGCCTGCCTTCACTCCTTCAGTCCTTTTCGGACTTCAGCCCCCACTCCGGAACCCAACTCTTAGCTTGACTCTTTCAGTCAGTTTTGAATTCTCGTAAGTGATGACAGAAGCCCGACACCTTTTGCTCGAGTGACGCCGGTGGGGGTAAACCGAAAAAAAAGAAAGATCCGGAAAGGGATCAGTGTACAGAATTTCGTAGGCATCTTATCACCCTTATCCGCTCTTTGACCGCTGACGGTAAATACGTATCCCCCCAGTCTTCGCAACAGTGGTCGTGGGTCATTACCGAAGTAACGGGAAGCGATGGCAGAGATCCCCTTCCATTATTGGGATATCTGTCCGAATTGTCAGATAAGGGTGTCGATAGCTACTTTTTCCGTCAACTTGTAAAGTGGATGAAAGAGGTAAAAAGAGAGGGCTAGTGTGTAGAATTATAGGTGTGGTTGGTCTCGGTGGCAAAACAAGGTAGCTGTAGGGATAACCTATGGGCTGGATTGAATCCTTCTTTTTTTCGGTATGCCGCTCCGCGAGCAAGGAGCAAGAAAGGAAGAAATTTGAAGATGGACAGACAACAAGCACTAATTTCCTTTTATGATTCTTTTTCCGCTTTAGCACAGTTTATGTGGAATCATAGGGAAGAAACCCCTGAAATTCATGCCCTGTGTCAGCGTGCTGTAGATTCTGGTAAGAACTGCCTCTATGCACAAGTTTCCGAACTTCTAAACCTTCGGAATTATCCGCTACCCAATAATTGGACCCTCCCCGCTTTTTGCGATGAGATCATTGATACAGAAAGCTTACCTATTCTCTCTAATGCAATCAGAGATGTTTATGTGAATGGGATCACAAGTGAGTTTCACCTACAAGCCGTAGCCGTCTTAACTAATATTACGGGAGGAGGAGGATTATAAGAGCACTATATGTGCCCCGGACTAGGCGCTTTAGTCCTTGGTGCTGAACCGGGAAACCTACAGAAGTAAGAATGGGAAGAGGAAAAGGAAATCCAACGGGTTGGATTGCTCGTGTGTTCTTGTTATCAAGGATTGGCATCACCAGGTTGAGTCTCTCTCTTTGGCCTCAGAGTAGGATATTTCCATTTTAGCGTAGGATATGGGAGTAGTCTATTTCCGGATGTTTTGTGTTGTTCGCAATGTAGAAGTCAAGGTTTTTCTTCCATCAGACTCAGGAGGAAAGTATGAAAAGGCTGCAGTGCCCGATCTCGCATCTAGCAATGGGTCGAATCTTGAAGAGGAAGCCTTGGTTGAGCTGTCAGAGGTCCGGAAGAAGCATCCAATCGGAATTAGCTTACAGCAGTGACAGGCTAGGTGATTGATCCTTTGATTTAGTCCTCCCAAGGGTGACCATTAAGAAGAGTCCAATCTGAGCGATCAGACGTCCCTGGGTTCGGGTTCCGCTCCTTCTCATTCATATTAATGGCAGTTCCTTGGGCTTCCTTCTTCTCATCTGGGAGCTGGGACTAAAACAATTCCTCCCACAAGGGGTACGGCCTTCATCCTTACACCGGGGAAAGCTGATTCTTAAATAAGGGAGTGTTTGAGAACGAAGGCCTCGGTTGACAGATTCTTAGGCTCAATCTCAGGTCTCCGTCTTTGCCTGGCAGTTCAAGGGATTGGCTGTCAGGCTCGTCTTCTTTGTTTCGTTATGTTGTTCCTATGACCGTTTGAAGACGTTTTAAGGCCCTTGATTCTGGGGGGATGAAATGCTTGAAACGAGAGATTTTGAGATGGGCATAAAAGAAAATAGATATCTAGGCTATCGGGAATGGGCGATTTCAACCCATCAATCCAACGTTGAGGCAATGGACTGGCTTTGGCATGACTCCAGCCTTGTTCGACTCAGGTCAACACTTGGTTTGGTGACTCGTTTTGGATAAGACAACTCGCAGGAATGGCACCCAAAAGAGCAGGGACCAAGCCTTCCTATTAAATGCAGTTCAGGGGAGTGCCTTCTTCTAATCATGGCAGTGTGGAACTAAAACTAAGACTCCCCAAAAGGGTATGGAGTAGGCGAGGTATAGCCCGACTGCCCCAATCTTCCTCTCCTGAGGAAAGGCTAAGCCTAATACCTTGACTTGCCTCTGCTAGCTCTCTAAGCTTTCTCTCTATCTTCCTGTTGTTACCTGTAGGTTTAGATCAATATAGAATATATAATAACCAATTATATCGATCAAGCCTGTAATAAAGGGTCTACATCCCCAAGAGCAGGAAAGAGGAATGAATCGGTTGATAGCCTTTACTTTAGAGAAAGAATAGGGGCGAAGCGGTTGAATTGGCTTCAATCGAAATCGAGATTTCCTCTGCCTCTTATCTTATATTTTAGGCACTCGAAGCATATTGGAAAGTTTCCAGTAGAGCGGGAAGAAGGCTTAGTCAAAGACTTTCAAGAGCTTGTTGGAGGAAATTGATCAAAGGAAAGGGAAGAGCCCGGCAAAGTCCGAAAAAAGAGATTGAATACCCGGAATTCGCCGATAAACCCCTCCCTTTGAAGTAATTCAATCTTTTCAGCCAGAGGTTCCAAGTCCGTAAGCTACTCTGATTGAACTCGACATCAGTGATTTCGAGCGTTACTGAAAAGCAAGGGCATTTTTGAAAAGACCCTACTACTAAACTAAACTAAGGGGTCTTCTTTTGTTTGAAGATTCCTTTGGTGGTCACCGGTGGGTTAACGAAAGAAATCTGTCTTGGTGTTCATCACCTGGTTAAACAGGTAGTCAAGTTAGGCCGTCGATCAGGGTGGCTGTATGTTGCACTTTCTTTACTGTAAACAAGAAACAAGCATCAACATGCTTGATGCACTATTCTTCTTCTACTCACCCTAAGAGGTTGACCGAACTATCTGTTCCCATCTCTCGAGGACGGGACTCCCAAGGATCATTCCCCCGTTTCACCGTAAGGTGATCCGTAGGCGTGATGATCGAGCAGATATAGTAGTAAAGTTCTATCTTTCTTTACTATAGCAAAAAACTTTATCTTCTATCTCTACTCCCCCTTCTAATGTGAAGGCCTTGGCTACCGATGCTGCGAATTCTTGTGATTTATTCAAAGAATTACTGCAAAGGTATGTTCCGTCTATCTCTAGTATTCCTTTGCTACAAGGAATTACTTGGGATCCGACCTGGAAGGCCACACCATCTAAGATGAGGCCTATCCGATTGCCGATTGAAGGGCTCTCGTCGTAAGAAAGGAGTTAAATCTGTCTTCCGAGCCTTCCCCTTTGAAATCCATTCTTGGTTTCAACTTGCTGAGTCTCGGAATCAGTTCCGTGGACGTCAACAAGCTAATTGGTTAGGCGCGTTGTGGTTTCCTTGGACGAGGTCTTGTTTTGACCCTAACAACGAACTCATCTCGCAGATAGGTTGTTCTGCATTTGAGGAAGCTGTTAGAGCTATATAAGGAGTTGATTTGCATCCTTGTCCAGAGTTAGCTGAGGTTATGCCCAGCCTCGGCCGACTAGGTCAGTCTATAGAGGGTGGGGGGAAGCGTAGGATATTTGCCATAGGTAACTGGGTTATCCCGCGTGTTTTACATCCCCTTCATCAGTGGTGTATGCCCTACATGTCAACAGGTCTGTCGACACTCCCTATGGGTGGGACTTGAAACCAAACCGCTCCGGTGGAACGGTTGGCAGGCTCATCTATAACGTATTCTGTAGATCTTAAGGAAAGCAGACGGGGAAACAATCAAGAAGCTTCCTGCCTGGTATCTGATTGGATGCACTGGCCAGGCTATCTCATAGTCTGGTACTCACTGCCAGTAGACTGAATCAGGTAGACAGTCAGCTCTCTTACAGCCGGTTACTGCGATTGATTGGGGAGAGAGTGCTAGCTAGTCTAACTGCCGGTACGGGTATGCTAATAGATAGAGGATCCGCCAGTCCTAGAATCAGAAAGTAGCTTGTCTGCCGGACTGGCTGCTTCATTGAATGTGTCGATCTTCTTCTATATATATATATAAGGAGTTGATTTGCATCCTTGTCTGGCAGTTAGCTAAGCGAGAAGCTGTGATCGAGGAAGCCCCGCCCAGTAGTGCCTCTACTCTACTAGTCCTAGTACTAGATACTAGATAGACAGGCCGATGTCACCGGTGAGATAAAGAGGCCGCTTATGTATGCTTCTTCCTGTCCAGCAAGATGTCTTCTGTCGAGAAGGTTATATCTGCATTCTGGACTTTCTTCATTGGTGCTTCCATGTACTCATCTTCGATGCTTTGAACTTCCACCCTGACATGTAGGGCATACTTTTCTTTGCTTCCTTCCGACTACTAAGCTGCTTTCTTTATAGGCTAAAGCCTCCTATCTACGGTAGCTGACGCAGCAAGACCCGAGGAATCGGATACGGATCTTTTTCAGTCTCTTTCGCTGGGGCAAAGCAAAGAGGGAGGACTTTCGGAAGAAGGCGTCGTCCGCTGATGATCTTGAGGTTGGGAGGCAGGTCAGGGGGAGAACTAATGCTTGTGGATAGCCCGCGAATACTCCTGACTTAGGCTTTCCCCCCGGAAGAGCTGATGCTACTTACTAAGAGACTTCCGTTAGTGAGGAGAGAACTATAGGCTTTAGCCCAAAGACAGAGTCAGGGATTTCTTAAAAATCTAGTCCCTCCTGAAATAAGACAACACAGGGGGTGGAGTGAGCCTAGAGTAGAATAAGACAAGACTCCCCTCAACTCATACCAGGGCAGGCAGGGAAAGACTGAGACTACCGATACCGAGCCGGGGTTGATGAAAGATCACAGGATAGAGACCCTATGGTTGGTCTCTATGCCTGCTTCACTTCGTAGCATTAAGGGGACAGTGCAATGAGGGAAATCGACTAGGAACGCGATGTCTTCCCATAAAATGAAGAGTGGAGGGGACTTCGACTGCCTTCTTGTATCGGGTGAAGAGAAGGGGGTGGTAGGCTTAGTAGGGCTCGAACCTACAATATTACCGTTATGAGCGGTACGTTTCAACCAATTAAACTATAAGCCCCTACGGATCTCTACATGCAATTCGCTCACTTCGGGAAGCCACACCCAACCTCGGAAAGAGGAGGCCTTTGCTCTATCTGCTTCTTCCTCTTCCCAGGAATTAACAATTGGATAAAAAAATGATTTTCTTCTTTGTTTGTATATATAAATATAAGAAAATAAAGATTAAGCAAGCCAAGCGGCCCTTTCGCGACTCAAACTGCCGGTACGCTTTCCGGCTCGCAACGACTCAAACGGGCGGGGGCTATCTATTTGCTTGCAATGCGGGCTGTTCGCCTTTCGGAAAGGGTTCGCCTATTTGATTCAAAAGGCGCTACTAAACTACTCTAGTACAGCTAGTGTTAGTAGTACAACAGAATGCCGTTCACCCCGCAATCCCTTCTTCTTCAAGAGCTCCCTATTCTCTAGCAGCCCCTTCTTTCACAGCTCCTTCTCAAGCACTTGCCATTGTCTGGAAATTTGCCTTGCCCCATTCTTCGATTATTGGCGCATCAATTCCTTGCCTTTGCTCTCATTGCTGCTTGAAGTCCAGTCTTTTAAGTGAAATCCCAAAAATGGAAAGTAAGTAGTCATTGTCGGGATGGAAAGCTACTCTTCAACCACTTATTTAAGCGCTATGCACCTAAGCTCAGTCTTTCTGGCAGCTATCTTGCTAAACCTAGATTCTTGCTAAAAAGTTCCTTTTTCTTCTCTCTTTATGCTCGAAATCGTACTCATTCGACATCTAATTCCATGGGCTGGGCATACCTTCTTTAGCTCATTTTTCTCTTTCTTTGACTTTGAGGAAGATAAGATCCCACGAATCGTCTTCTATCGACATCGTCTGCTTACTCTTATCGTACGCTCTTCTTACCCAACCCAAATCGTCTGGTACTTTGTCCGCTCTCCCTTTCCTGGTGAAGGAGAGAGAGTTTTACAAGCTGATGCAGCTAAGAAAGTCTCGTTGAAAGCAGGAACGAAGACTGTGACGACTATTTGAACTAGTTGAAAAGGCTTGATTGACCCTTGGGAGTGAATCTGGCTAGGGCGCCCTCGTAAGGCGTAGGGTAGGGATTTGAAACCGGAGGCCTCTCCTCATCTAGTTCTTTCGTTACGCCGAGAAGAAGCAGAAAGAAGCTTGGAAGAAGAGATGGTCAATCTTCTCTTATCTTCTCTTATCTTATGGGCGAGACTGCTAAAAAAGAGGCTCTTTAAAGCCAGAACGAGTCCTCTCTTGCGGGAGGGATAGGCGGGAAAGGGGGAGGAGGTCTTCAGTCACTCCGTTTTTGAATTGGGTCACGAATGGTATTCGATTTCTTTTAACAGCATAAAAGCATTCGAACTTGGGAGATGCGAAAAAGAATAAGGTTCTTTTTTAGATTCCTTATTCAAGAGAGTACGCATAGGTGAGAACATCCCTAATCGAATGGCCTAGCTTTGCTTCTTCCTCTTTCTCTGCTTCGGTTTACCAAAGGGGGTGAGGTCGACCTTCTTTCGGTGGTACCTTTTCTGTCTAGCTCGTTCTCTTGGTCAAAAGCCACAACTACTCCTTCCTTAGTGACAAAGAAAAAAATAATAAGAATCGCCCGGGATGAGTGAGAGCTAAAAGAAAAGCCTAGCGGCAATTCCCGATCTTTTCTTGATAGAAAGATCATATCAACACCGAAGACAGATCGTAGTTACGAGAAGAAAGGTATGCCGGTTGATGGATGTAGTTCATTCTAGAAGTAGTTTGTTAACCGAATTGAATTGTTCGGTCGTGGTACTTTTGCTTGCTATTCAAACACATTGTCGAAAGGGGAAGATCGAATTAGCTCTGGTTCAAGAAGCCTAGCTTTCTTCGTAATTCTACTGAACGGGGTCGATCCACTTTACTATAAGTAAAATCGGAAGCCGTTTCAGGTGCATAAACAAAAAGGCGCCTTCGGATACAGAGGGGCTACTCTAGTCACTCAAAGTCCTAGCTAAGTAAGGAACAGACTCTCCAAACAGAAGTACGTACTGCGCGGCCGAGGAAGCATCCGAAGCATCTAAAGTAGAATAATCCGAATCCGTTGAATAGGAAGCCTTTGATCCGCTTTCTGAGAGCGCTGAATCATTCGATTCGAAAAAGGTAAGGTGGAAAAAAGGTCTTCGCACCAGCACCTGAACGCTTACTCTTACTGCTTCAGGTTCACCTCTTTTCTTAGGATTGGCTGCCCTGAGGTTCTTGTTTGGAGTCATTTGTTTATCACAGAACAAGTCCCCCTCAGTCACTGCCATAGTTGACCCAGTATCAACCCTCTCTTCCAGATCCTCGCTTCTATGGGCCAAATCACTCTCCTCGCTCGTTAAACTCGCACCTTGACTACACCCTTCTCGGCTTTGTTACCCAGACACTCATCCTGAGCAATCTCTTCCGGTTCAGCAGTGTCCAGCTCCCCCCCTTTGCCATTGTCACTACTGGTACCTGACCCCTATTGAGTAAGGCTCGACATTTTTGCAAACACCGACCCTTACTCAATAGGGCAATGAAAAGAGGAGAACGAGGACAGCTGACTACCGCTAAAAGTCAGACTACGAGTACACATTGTATGATTGAAAACTGCCGCTGCGTACTACCCGGTGCTTGCAGGTCTGACTGGTGTCTTCTCTCCAACAGCTGCTTCAATCAATGTTAAGTCTGACTACTCGGCTTGCTTAACACAAGTGTGATTTAACCTTCACGGACCACTTCACTACCCAGCGAGCTCCGGCTCGAAAACAACAAGCAAGGGATTGAGCTGCGCGAAAGCCTAAACTCCTTACTCTACTTCACCCCTCTCCTTACAGTCGAGTGGCATTAGCCCCTCTCCCAGCAAGAAAACGGATGCGCGCTAGCGCGCCCCCCCTTTACTAATAAAGCGTTAGCCGTTGCTTGCCTTACGTGTATATAATATGGAAGGGTCGAGCGTCTTCAAACCTTAGCACAAGCACTAAGTCAGCCCTAAACTAAAGGCCTTCGCGTTAGTAAGCTAGCTTTGTAAGCTAAGCAAGCCTTGTTCTCCGGGCACTACGGTAGGACGTGGATCGATCATGACGAAAATGGACTTCTCCGTAATGTAATAGAAGAGTCACAGTCCAGTTCCCCGGGCTTTCTCCCTTCTCGACCAGACGAAGGAGATATGAATTCAATTCAGGCGGGTAAGGGCTTGGCTTGACTCTGTGTTCTCTCCTGGTCGGGTCGGAGGCGAAGACTGGCAAAGTTCATCATTCAGTGGTGGGGTGTTCATAGAAAAGAGGGCGTCGCCCAACGAGTGGCAGATTTGGATGGAGTCTCGCTCATAGATAGAGGAAGAGTACGCGCGCTAGCGCGCTACGGCTTACGCAGTTGATCGGATCAGATAGCCCTTCGGGCAACCAACCGCACATCAAATTCCGATCAACAACTTGGAGGTATGGCTGAGTGGCTTAAGGCATTGGTTTGCTAAATCGACATACAAGAAGATTGTATCATGGGTTCGAATCCCATTTCCTCCGGCACGGAAGTGGAACGGGCGGGCGAAATTACGTGAGAGAAAGAACCTCTTGGTGTTGGTGGAGTCCCCCGGAGGACAGAATAGCACTACTTAGTTACTAGGAGCGGAGAGCCCGTTGCGCGTTGTTTTGACCGGCCTGCCTATCTTCTTTTTATATTAGAAGCAAGCTCCCTCCGGCAGTCCCTGGGCGGCTCTCGGTTCTTTAGCATGTTGGGAGAGGAGATTAGGCGGCAGTTGAAAGAGCTGCTCGAAAGCTTGACGAACGAAAAAAGAAAGCCCTATCTTTCTTTTTATGAGTAAAGGGCTTTTCCCTTACTAGTAAAGTGGTAAGTAAGGTAGGGCGCTATTCGATGAAGAAAACAGACTGACTTTAGGAAAGTGGTTCAGGTAGCTCAGCTGGTTAGAGCAAAGGACTGAAAATCCTTGTGTCAGTGGTTCGAATCCACTTCTAAGCGGGCTTTGGGTCCAAAGGACAGGTAGCCGGGAGCGAGCCGGATTTTTTTAAATTCAAGTGAAAGAGGAAACCAAAAAAAAATGTGAGCGCTCCTGCACTATACGGCTTTTTGGCGTCGCCCTATCTTGTCTTGCTGGAGGCAGATTTTCTAAAAAAAGCGGTTGATTACTCGGATTGGTTCTCGCGTCCCTGTGCCCAAAAGGATGGGCGAGTTCGGTTCGAGTGTTCATCGATCGGGTGGATCTATATGCTGAGGGGGGTGAGACGAGGTGTAGCGCAGTCTGGTCAGCGCATCTGTTTTGGGTACAGAGGGCCATAGGTTCGAATCCTGTCACCTTGATGTGAGGTAGTAAACACCTAAAGAGCACCCATCAACCCGTAAACTTTCGCTCTTTTAGAAAGAAAAAAATAGACCGCCCTTGATCTGATCTGGGCGGGATCTAAAGCAGCATTTCTTCCTAATGTTTCGGGGGCAAGCCTTAGGTTCAATTCTTTCTTGCCTATAGTCATCTTACCTTCTTCTGAGGAGTGAAACTGCATTTCAGTAGTATCTAATTCACGTAACGTAAGAAAAGAGAATCAGTCTGCATGCTTAACAGCCTTCCTTGTCTGAATCCCTTTGTAAATGTAAAAAAAACTGGATATCGGTGAGCTCCGTTTGCTTCGAAAAGATGTTGTTGGGCAGTAAGCATTTGCAAGAATAGCATCCCTATGTGGGGGAAGATCACGAAAGACAAAGATTATCAAGAGGGCCTCATGACGACTAATCCATGAGAGCCCGTATTTATGCTTTCATTCACTCGTTCCTCATGGTCAGGAGAGGGAAGATCTTAAGGCTTTCTAGTTTTTGAATCCACTTCAGAATTTTATTGTGCCCATTGATTGTATGCCGAGGGAGAGAGCGATAGAGAGAGGGGTGGTAACCTGACCTGGGACATCGATCTGGAGTTGTGGTCTCCTTCCCATCCTTGCGTATGCCTGGACCTAGAACGGAGGATCTGAACGAGAGAGTAGAGTGAAGGCCTGTAGTTGAGACAGAAGCGAGAGCTGGATCAAGGCCTTTGATAGAGTGTCCTCCTATCACTGAGAATCCTTTCCTGGTCAATGAAAGAGACGAGCAAGACTTCAAGTTCCGTTATTACCGGGTGCAAGGCTGAGAAAGAAATGAATTGAAACCCGAATCAAGATCAATGCGTGAAAGAGCAAAGGATTCTACATCACAGGGTCAGGCCCCAGGAGATGAGACTCTCCGTTCTTTAATCAGATAAGGATGCTTTCCATGAATTGCTCCAGCTCTGGTGCACACCAGTTCTCTCTAGAAAGAGAATGTTCACTGGAAAGCAAAGACCAGCTAAGAAAAGAGTGAGCTAATCAAGGTCGGGGCGGGTCTCCTCGGCGGGAATACCAGTCCGAAAATAAAGAGAGATCAATCACTTTGGCAAGAAGAGTGAGCGAACAAGTCTGCTTTCTTCTCCATTGATGTCGAATTCCAGTTTTTTGACCTCTGACTAAAAGGAGACAGCTAAGAGCTAGGGGCGGCGAAAGCTTCTTCCGGGAACGCTATTTCCCGGCCTGGGACAGTTGGTTGATTGGATAAGAGGGGAGATCCGCGAAGGGAGTATCAAAAAAGAAAGTAATAGGCAAAAATAAGGCTATTAAAAATAATCAGACTAGCTTTCCGTACTGACAAAGACTCTTTTACCACTACTATGTATTAATATCTAACCAAAAAAGAAGGAAGAGAACGAAAGGAGAAGAGAAGTCCACTTCCGGGACGGAGCCCTACATAAATTGAAGCATCAGGAACAAGCAAAGATGCCACCGGTTAAGAGTTGGAGATTGTGCTTCATATTCTTTATGTATGTATTATCCATTCATTCGGACTTCGAACAAGCCTTAGGTTGAATCCCGACATGGGCGAGTAGGGATTCCAGGACAGTTTCAAGCAGCTTCTTCGGGCTAGGGCATTCGATTACTCATTCGCTTTGTTACGAAATAAGTAGCAAGGTGCGAGATGCGCAGCCTTTGATCCAATTCAGCTTCAAGGGCCTTACCATCCCGGTTAAGGAATGACAGGTCTACGTTCTGGTCTACCCGCACGTGACGGAATTGTGCATAGTCCGTATGTCATCCCGCTTCCAAAGCCCGATCTTTCTCTGTCTGGGTTCGTCTAGCTTTGCATTGCTTGCCTGGCTTAGACTGGGTGAATTTCCCCCCTTTGAAAGCCCCATACCTTACTAGAGCCCCCCAACAAGACCACAACTCAATTAAGTCCGCCTTCTGTCCTCCACTACCAAAAGACGTGGAGACCAGTTTCTCTCGTCAGCTCCTTACCGCTCCGTGGGGTTACCTTCACGTCACTTCCTTGAACTCGCTTAAGGAAATCCCGAGCTCCAATCAGCTCAGCTCCAACACTCGAAAATAGTAGCTACACAACAACAAGACAATGGGGCCTACAGACCCCCACGACTATTAATAAAGCACTGCTCTTTCCTCACATCTACCTAACCAATTCCGATTGAGCGCGTGAAAATGCAAGATGGAGGCCTTTCTGAATGAAAGGAAGATCATCCCTTGGGAAAGAGATCGGCAATTCGCTCAGGCGGTTAGTTAGTTGTAATTGAGTAGGCAGTTCTTCTCTTTGCCTTTCAGCCGGCTAGTCCGCTTATCCCTCTGTGAGCGGAGATGGTGATACAGGAAGTGTTGTGGCTTTGGTGGAAGGCTGGGAAGATCCTTGTTTGGGTTTGGTAGACTCTCTTTTAGTTTGGGACGATCTTTCCGGTTTAGGAATGAACTATGGAATTCAGTCACTCGGGTAAGAAAATAACTAACTTAAGGCATTGAAAGACGTGAACCAAATCATTTAAGCGTCCACGTATTGGCTTCGATTCTGGCAGAAGCGGGATGGCACTCTATTACGTAGATAGACAGAAGAGGGCCTAGCTGGCTTGACCCAGAGAAGAATGTTGAGTTGAGGAAAAGAAGCCTTCCCAATGAAAATCTTTTCCTGTCGATGTAGTCTTTTCTTCTCTGTCCCTTAGGCTCTCTGTCCTGCTCCCCGGAAAAGGGCGAAGCGGAAATTGAATAAGAAGAAAGCTGGTAGCGTAGATTCAGGCTACCCTACCTAGTAGCTAGGATTCCGTCCCTCCCAGTTCACAGATGTAGTTGCTTGTAGTTCACTTTTTTCATCGAGATTGGGTTGGTGTTCAGTCTACCGCTTGTGTAGCCTATGCGAAGCGAACAAGCAAGGGATTGAGCTGCGCGAAAGCCTCCATTACTAATAAAGGGCTAACGCGCATTCGTTTTCTTGCTGGGTACAAGATCGAAAAGAATGCCCGTATGTCGAGAGACAGGCTTTTTCGAGAAAAGGTCCCATCCTTCAATCTCATGATTGGGTCGACCAGGCCAGATCATGAGTGAATAGAAAATCGAAAACGTACATAGCTGTTCCAGCTGAAATACTTGGAATAATTCTACCACTTCTACTAGGAGTAGCCTTTTTAGTGCTAGCTGAACGTAAAGTAATGGCTTTTGTGCAACGTCGAAAGGGTCCTGATGTAGTGGGATCGTTCGGATTGTTACAACCTCTAGCAGATGGTTTGAAATTGATTCTAAAAGAACCTATTTCACCAAGTAGTGCTAATTTCTCCCTTTTTAGAATGGCTCCAGTGGCTACATTTATGTTAAGTCTGGTCGCTCGGGCCGTTGTACCTTTTGATTATGGTATGGTATTGTCAGATTCGAACATAGGGCTACTTTATTTGTTTGCCATATCTTCGTTAGGTGTTTATGGAATTATTACAGCAGGTTGGTCTAGTAATTAGGGGGCGGCCGTTCGGTCGCCTATGATACTAGGACCAATAGGTCAAAAATGGGTTTGTGCCGCAGGTGTTGAACGATCTACTCTACACAGGTGTGGGCTTACAGGGCTAGGGCTCATAAACCCTTTCTTTCATTCAAAAAGAGGGCCCTGGTCGGTCACTTTTCCGGGCCGGGATCGATAGATAAGTGGAAGTCATAAAAAAGAGATCTTTCTCTTCGCACCTAAGATCAAGAGGAAGGGTAGCTTGTCAAGCTGGCCTATATAAAATCTCTTTTTTTTTATACATATTTATAAAGATTCACTGTCTTTTAACCGGCTGTTTTTGTCAACGCTACTAAGGACCTATGGCTTAGCCTACCCTACTAATGTATTGTATAGTAGTTTATAGTATAGTAGGCGAGCGAGTTAGCGAAGACGCTTAGGCTAATAGAGAAGAGAGCGTCAGTGCGTAGCCTTCATTCTACTACGCTACGCAAAGGTTACGAAGTCACTTAGCTCGACGTTAGGAGAGTCAAGGGGGAAGGCCATACCTACATAGAAGAACCGCTGTTCGCTGACTTTCTAAGGTCTAACCTTTCGCTCCCCTACTGAAAAGGGGCACAAAGCCGCTTTGCACCACTGATAGACTACTTCAGATTCAATTCAAAGGGCCCTACTTAGTTAGTTTCGCAAGCCTTTGTCATTGTCAGTCAACTAAGTAGGGCCTGAGGCCCCCTGCGAATCCGTAAATCTGAGGAGCATGCCGCAACACAACAAAAGGATGGTCCCCTATGCATTTCATTCTTTCCGGAAGGGAAAAAAAAAACAAGTACCCCCATCATGGTGAACCTCTCCTTGTGATCGGGATGAGGTAGATGCCTCCCAGCTGGGGGGCGGATCGAATCGGAGTTTCCTTAGGTAGCCACCGACCTACAGTTATCCTTAAACTTCCGTGCTTGGTGGAGAAGAAGCGAACAAAGGTACGCTCGCTTGCTGTCTTGTTCTCTGCCGCGAACTGGGATCGCTCGCCAGCTAGGTCAGATTGGAGCAAGAATTTATGAGAACATATTACCCATCTTCGGGGACAAGGGGCGGAACGACCTCTCGATCTGCTTACTGCAGCCCAGGAATAAAAACGTCGTCTAGGCTTTCCTTGTTGCTCTGATCTCCCCGACGCCTAGGACGTTGTCTGGGCCAAGAGCCATAGTGAATTGCTGTTTCCATTGTTTTTTTCTTGTTGTTGATACCGGCAAGACCCAGCCAGATGATGTCTGCTGGTTGGTAGTGAGAGGACTCGTAGTACCTGCATACCCAAAAGAAAAGGAGGCGCTGATTAAAAAACAATCATTTGATTTTTTTTCTTACTTTCCCTTAGCAGCGGGAAAGGAGTCTATCTATCTGCCTAGCTTTGGTAGATTTCCCCCAACGCAATCCATAGAAATTCCACGAATCCCTTGGTGGATAAGTCCGACGACTCAGCAGCAGTGCGGAATTTAGTTTCTCGTCTGGTGGATCTGATCTTTAGGGGTCAATACATACCAAAAGGTGCTTTAGTGATCTTTGATGGTCTGAACAAGGAACTCTGTGTGGGGATCCATCTTGTTGTTATTCGCATTGTTCACCTTGGTCGGAAATCAGGGTGGTTGTTCTGCGCTTTATATTTAAAGCAAGCAGCTTCATCCTTGATGATGGCCTATGGTGGTGATGAATTCGTTCATCCTGACAATGCGGTACCAGTTTCTCTCACTCGGTCCGGTTACCCTCGGATCATTCCGTCTCATCATAGGCGTATGATTCTGAAGAAGGATGAGAAAGCGGACATGCTGGTGAAGTTTTATTAAAAAAGATTCTCTCTGTCAAAGATCATTACTTTGGCAAAGAAGGTTGATAAATCAACGTTTTCTTAAAAGATCCCCACCCGATAAGATTGACGAGGTGGTGGGGCTGGTTGGTTCGATTAAGGAGAACTTTAATCGACTTATCAGTCGCTATGCTCCCTGGATAAAACGTATACCCCTTGAACAAGGCTTACGGTTTGAACCTGAAGAAGAGTTTTCTTTTCTATTTGAATAAAGAGAGTCTCGCAATTGTTGAATCAATTAAGACTGCGTGCGCTCCTGCTTTCAGAAAAGAAGAAAGGGCTTTCCTTCCCTACTATAGAAGATTCAGTCTAGAATGCCACGCGAACTAGAGAATAGTCAGCCCCTAGAATAGTTATAGCTATCTCTTTCGATGGAACCATTCCACTCGCTTCTTTTCTATCCTCCGATAATGATCTTCGAGTCCGGTTATCCGTCTTCTGAAATGGAAGTCCTTTGCTTTAGTTCCTGTAGTCAAGCTAAGGCTCTGACTCAATCCCTTGTACCGCCATGGAGGATGTTCTTCTTCTATCTGAATAGAATGTGATTGCCTGATGAAAGCGATTCCAGGAGATCCTAGCATAGAGCTTTCTTTCTTGTGATGAAATGGATTCCAAAGAACTGGAGGGTAGGGCTCTCAAGTAGAAGGGAAAAGAAGGTTGACTTCCTCTCTTTCTTTGCATCACAATGAGTAGGCCGGGACAAAGCCTGATTTCAAAGGAAAGGGCCGGTCAGTCAAAGGAGGGGATCAGCTCTTTCACCGGAGAGTCGAGAAAGCAGCTCCTTCTTGGAGAGGGGACTTTGGCTAACCCAACCCGCCTACCTCAAAAATGGATAGGTGGGGAGAGGGTCTTAGCCGGATCATGGTGGAAGCTTTCCGTCTATGGGTTGAGCTGTGAACTTCTTTTCACCGGTAATGAAGGAAGGGAGAGTGCTCTTAGTTAGGTTAGTTGAGTGGGGGACTACGCAGTTCATAGAGAAGTGCCAAAACAAAGGAAGGCAAAGGTGGGCTAGCTCAACTTCTGAGGCTACCCTGGATGCTTCTTAGATACAGGGAGAACATGAAATGAAAGTCAAGTTGAGTAGGGTCAGGTGAAGAGGCAACTAGCTCCAACTGCTAGATGAAGCTACATTCTGGAAGCGAAGTAGGAACTAGTCAGAGAGGTCCTCAACCCCCTCACCTAGAAGAGCTTTTCTCAAGGCAAAAGATCTCTAGACCTATCATCAGCTGTTGTCACTCCTGGAATTCCAAGTATGAGCTAGTCAGAGCTTTGATCATCTCTCTTTCTAACTCTAATAGAACATCCGAAACTAAGAAGCTTCCTTTTGTTAAGGAAAACTCAATAGCTCAATAACTAGCCAACGGGAAAGGAATCTATAGATCAGGGAAGATCTCACTGATGAGTTAGGAGCAGGAGTCTGGTAGCTAGGTAGCTGGGGAGTTAGGAAGCAAGTGTGAAAGCATCTCTTCTTTTTGCTATTTCCAGAGGTAGTTCAAAGAGAGGGGAGAAGGAGACCCGAGCTCAGAGCACTCTCAAGTGAGTTGGCAGGGACAGGGTCTTCTATCAGGACTCGCAGACAACTTCCAATGCCTTCCAGGCAGAATGAAAAAGCTATTGAATTGACGGTCCAAAAGAAAGGGACTATCTTCATTGTAAAGAAGCTATCCTTTCTTGCGTCATCAGCTTGATATCAGAATCGCTGAACGTACAGCTTGTGGTACGGACTTCACGCGGGATGTTTCCGAGCTAGATTGCAAAACCGAAAGCCGGGGGGAGGGGTTTGTTTAACATCAAGACTCTGGCAGATCTTTCATCTAGCTTGAAGGGCTATTCTTCGCACAGTGAGGCGCTTTTAAGCGAGTGAAAGTAGTCTTTGAAAGCTGTCTTTTGACTAAGCCTCCGCATACATCAAAATGCCTATCTAAATCTATTCCAAGACATCTGGAATTCTCCGATTAGGACGTTGCCGGGTAGTCTCCGATCGGGTGAAGGAATGCTAGTGCGCAAGCTCTTCTCAAAACAAAAGAAGAAAGGCCTATGGTTCAAAGCCCTATAGCGCTAGCCAGCAAGCATTAGATGAAGCCGATTTTGTCCATTTCGCATAGCCCTTTCATGCTTCTTTGTAGCATACTGAAGATGCTGCGGGATAAACGATCTTTGAAAGGTAAATGAATGCTTATCCCGTGGATGCGACATTCGCGGTCTTAGCACTTTCCCTCTGATAAGTAGGAATCTGCTAAGGCTAGGCACCTTCTTCAAAAGGTAGAGATTCATCTTTCAAATGGCCAGTGGAAGAATGCCCTGTGGGACTTGAGGAAGAGAGTAGGGTGTTAGGGAGGAGAAAGAACTGAGCTTCTTTGAGTTTCTCAACAAAAAGCGAAAGCGCTATGCTAGCTCGGCATGGAAGCTATAGCGAATAGAAGTCAAGAACCTTGGCTCATTCACCAAGGCTGAGACTCTCTAGCTCTGCTGCTGGTGCTCTTTCCTCCGCCTCCACAAGCTGCGAACTCTTCGTAGTAGCGCGGGATTCTACTGCTTCTGAAGGCCGGACTCACTCGACTTGGTCTCCACGCTACCACTGACCAGGAGTGCCAAACCACCTTAGTCTCTTCACCCTTGCAGCCTCCGAAGAAAAGAATTCACTCAAGTGAAAGGAGCCCTCTTTCCCACTCTCCTTTCCCCCTATCGCTAGGGGCCTCGCTCCGGAACCTGTGAGTCTAGCTTCACGCTCGATACAGGAAAGAGAAGAGCTGCTAGAAGCGGAGGATGTTCTTAATCTCAAAGAAGCCATTCGTCAACCTACAACTGACTGACTACTATCTTCTTATCAGACATACTGGGAGACAGAAGGGAGGCTCTATTCAACCATTCTATCAAAGACTGGCTACCATATAATATAAGAAGAAGAAAGAAGAGACTGATTAGCCTGACTGCTTGACCTCCTCTCTCTTAGCTAAAGATGGGGTGATCGAGATAGTAGTTCCCTCTTTCCCGGATGGGACTCTACTAGAGAATAGATAGCCCAATTCCACTACATCCGCTCTAGCATGAAGGAAAAGGATGTTCGAAGTTCCTAAATGACTGGGCTACTTAGGCAGACACCCCTCACTACCTTTCGACTCGGGCTTTTCGAAGGTGCTAAATGCATGGTTGCAGTCGATGCTCTTTCGTTCTAAGATCCTATCTTCTCTTCTGACTAGGTGAGACCTGGTTGTTCGAGGAAATCCTTGTCGCTACTCTAAGTAGTTTCCCGAGTCTTTTGATTTCCTAACCAAGGATAGGCGACTCCGGATCTGAGATTGTACTAGACTGAGCTGCCAGAGTTGTTGCACTGGGGTCTCTATTGCTTTCTTGTGAAAGGATCTGCTTCCTTGTGCTCTGATTGCATTCTCCCAGAGAACTAGGGGGGATTAGATTGTCACCTCTCCGGGTTGGTTAGAACAAGAAAAGAAAAAGACCAAGACTAATGTGAACCCAACAGGAGCTCGAAACCGCCGATAAGGGCTTCACAACGAGTCCATCGAAACGAAGCTAATTAGATTCTAGTAGTAGCACTGATTGCCACTGATGCCTTCTTAGCCGTGTCGTGAAAGTCCTTTGCTCAAGTGCTCAAGGAAAAGGGATCTTTGACCCTCAAGGAATAGAAGGTGTAGAGTTCTTCTCACTCGTATTTGCTAGTGGTGAATCATATCTATCTCTATCTTTATGGTCGTTAGCCCCTACATTTTCATCGTTTGCTATAGCCCTCTCTATCTTTGTTGGCGTAACCGCCCCTTGATTGGGCGTATGTCAATGCCCGGTAGTATGAGCTACTTCCTCTGAGAATGATCACTAGCATTACCTATTGAAGACTGTCTTTTCCCCTCTTTCACGCCGACTTCCCCTAAGACCTCTTTTCACTCGCTTGTGTGAAGGAAAGGCTGTCAGAGTTAGCGCTTCGGCTCTTCTATCTTTCTCTTTTCTTTCTATATGAGATGACTCCCCCGGTGAAAGGGGATTGAGAGCCTTTCTTTCTAAATGACTTTTCGCTCTTTTACTAGGAGAATCCAAAAGCCTTTGTAAAGTCTGTTGGAGATGCAAATGAAGCCTTGACTCTAGCTGCTCTTGGTGGTTGAGTAAGGGCATTGAGCTTAGGCCTACCCCTACTCTCAAGGTAGGGTAGTTCAGTCACCCGAGGATCACTCTCTCCAGAGCCGGGAGTGCAGCCAATTCACAAAACCGATGAAACAAGTCTGGAGCAGCTCAGTCCAGCTAGCTTCTTTGCCAATTAGCTACGTTCGTTCCACTCCCCCTTCAGTCAAAGAGGCTGGTCACGAAATGTCTTTGTCTTATGCCTGAAACTCAGAAGATGAATGAAGGCAATCCTTTCCTTCAAAGCAAATCCTCAGGAAAAGATCTCATGCAGAGGAGAGAGAAGAAGGAAGGTCATAGAGAACCGTTAGAAAGCCAATTATCAGCCTTAGAATCAAAGAATGATGGTCATCAGATCCGGACCGAGAGCATCATACAGCTATATGAGTCAGTACGTACCTACATTGACTACGTGAAAGCAATCAGACTCTTCATCGCTCGTATCCCATACCCCCCGGCTACTTCACTGGTACAGTAGATAGTTAAGAAAGAGAGCTTAAGGTGCTAACATCTAATCTCTTCTATGTCAGGTAAAGGCGTTAGCTCCCCTCGCTTCGCTCGACTTGATTCGTTTCTTTAGCTGCTACGGCATAACATCCTCCGAGACTGATGCCATATCTCAATTGCTACAGATGCCAATTCCCAGAAGCAGTCACAATAATAGTCAATAGGAAGCCTCTTTGACTCAACATAGGTCTCATCTGACATTCTTGCTGGATCAGCGATTGAGGGATAAACATCCTTCCTTCAGGCGCTCTCTAGTGCTAATCATCCGGCCTGCTGCCTTCTTTCGGGTGATCGATTGACTCACTATCCCTATCTTGCTTTGAAAGCTTGGAATCAGTGTCCGACTTTGTCTCTCTTTCTTTCGATATGATGAGTAAGGTGGCTGCGCTTCATACGGTCAACGGGCGTCGACGAGGGAATCAGAATTCTTTTTTAGGATGGTGGGTTGTCTTTCCTTGGATCCGTTCTTCAGCGGAGAATCCATAAAAAAATTCATTGCTTACGGGCCCCCTTTTTGAACTAGTTTAGTTTATATCAAAAAGACTGGAATATATATAGATTCTATATTGAACCACTTACATAAAATATCTTCAAATAAAACCCTCGTAACCTATTATACAGCTGTCTGACTCAAATCTAGTTTCTAGTATCATGCCTGTTTAATGAAAACCTGGCTGGCTCTGGCTACCTTGCGGAGCACACAAATATACCCGAATCACATTGTAACAAACTTTGTACAACCAGCTTACGTAGAAAAGATTCCATATTCTATGCCAATAGACTCGTGACATCCATGTACTGAGTCGTCAAATGAGCCACGTTAAGAAAGCCCAAGCTTATACGCATTTGCCCACAGGGTGCCCCAATAGGGCCCGAATGAAAGACCCAAGCCTACATGAACCATCACAAAGAAAGTCCTACAAATGAAGACTCGGGCCTGTTTCGATGAAACCTCGATGAAAGCCCACAGAAGGGCCAAAGCACAACAAGCCTACCCATCATCAAAGCAAGCCCAAGCCCATGCAAGAATGACCTCATTGTCATGGAAGCCCTTTCCTTACTCCTCAATATAGTCTAGAATAACGTTTTTCTGACCAACTCTCATGGCTTTAGGAAGGGGCCCCTAAGCTAGCGCCTAATCTAATTTCTTTTTTTTTTACTTGTCTAAAGCCGTATAAAATTACCGGGCTCAGCAAAGATAGGAAAAGGAAAGCCTGAAAACCAGAACCATGCTATAATTTTAACTCGAGGAGAAGCTCTTCAGGCTATTGACATGAACCAGGTTACTACTAGAAGTTGGAATTATATTTATTTATATTGTTATTTCAAGGTCAAGTTTGAGGCTTCAATTTGCCAATATCATGCAGGACAACTACTTAGAAGAAGCTTTCAAAATGCGTAACCTTTTGGAAGAATTTAATGAGGATCATGGAGTGCGTCCACCAACAATTTGGGGTGTTCGTGAGCATATTTTTACTGGAAGGTGCATTTGGTTAGAAAAGACTTTGGTTCACACACATGCTGTACTTTAATTGTATCTCATGTTTATTACATCCGTACCTCAGTCTTTCTTCTCTGGCTTGGTTTATGTCAAATCAAGAAACTAGCTTCGTGACCATAGGACAAAGAGTTCTTGCAAGGCCTTTTAAGTAAGTCCTCTTTAGCATCTTTAATTTATGTAATACTATAAATTTATATTTATATAGTATATATGGCATTGGTTGGTTTTAGGATTCGGTTCCATTATGGTCATCCGGGCATCTTTGATAGAATTTTCCACATTACCCGTGGTAGCATCAGTAAGGCTTCTCGGGGCATCAATTTGAGCGGGGGTATCTTTGCTGATAGCACTCCTGATAAAAATCAATCTTTTCTATCATGGATACAAGGAATTTTATTTACTTTTGATATGACTTTTGCCTCTGGAAGTTTCAATTCAACACTGAGGCGTGGAAATCTCACTCACTATGAGTATATTCAGGTTGGGGAGGGTAGAGATGTTGGGCTCAACCAAATCTCTCTCTTTGAAGCAAAAGTGGCTTGTGGTAATGGAGAGCAGACACTCAGCAGGGATATCTATCGATTAGGGCACCGTTTCGACTTCTTCCGCATGTTGTCGTGTTTGTTATTTTACGACAGTAGGATTTTATGCAATGGTAATTCTTTTTCTTGCTGAATGGAAGCTGAACTTTGTTTTTCATATATTACAGCTAATTCCAATGACAACTCATCTTAAAGCGCTTAATATTAAATTGGAAAAAATTGATAAGATGAGATAGATATATATTTATATACTTTTTTTTTCTAGAAAGATCTATTTATATGGCATTGAATGTGCTTTAGAGATTCCAATTACAGTCTAATATGGGTTCTTTCTTGCAGTTGGTTGTCATTACAGTCTATGTTTACTTATATTTATTGAAAACTTTACCTGTCATTGAGTGGGCTGGAGAAGGCAATAGTGAAATATGCTAGGGCGAAGGGAGACAATGCTCTTAAGGCAGCCATGGCTTCACAATCTGTTGTTCAATTAGGTCTTTTAATGGCTTTGCCCATGGTCATGGAAATTAGAGGGTTTAGAACTGCATTAAGTGACATAATAATTATGCAGCTTGCAGCCGTTTTCTTTACTTTCTCTCTTGGTACAAAGGTTCACTATTACGGACGAACAGTCTTGCATGGTGGTGCAAAATACAGAGCAAGCGGGCGCGGTTTTGTGGTCAAGCATGAGAAGTTCGCCGAGAACTAAAGGATGTACTCAAGAAAAGTCACTTTGTGAAAGGGCTGGTAATTACTGATAGCTTTTCAGATATATGGTTCAGCAGCACCTGACACCGCATCCTATACCTTCCTTACCCCATAAATAGGGGAAAAACACCCGTCATTTGAGCATCCCTCCTGAAATTTCCTTATGCCAGTTCTCTCTCTGCAGCAGCCTTCGATCTAGTGTTCACGCTTCGGTTCTACTCTACTAGACATCGGGGCACAGAACATCCTTCTTTTTCTGTGGTATAGCTCCGAACTTCAGTGTCAGCAACTCCATTCCTTCTGGTGGGAAGTAGTCTAGGGTGCCTGCGAACGAAGAGCTGAGCCATCTCCTGCTACTCGCGCGGCGGCTTATCAGCCCGTAGCTTGCTTGCAGGCCCTTGAAGAAGGATCAAGAAAGTCACCATCGGAAGTTGTAGTTCGCTGGAACCTCTAGTGGTGGAATTCACTGAAGCAGTGGGCGTGGCAGAGGAAGATCTTTCTATGGGTAGAGTGGTTTAAGCAGGGGCATGAATAGATCGTGCTTGCACCTCCTATTTTTTATAGTTGAATGAACTCCTACGCCTGGAACTCCTCTTTATTTACCGCATTAATTCCTTCTGCAAGAGTCATGTTCACTGCTCCTGCACCTCCAACTCCAACAGGAACTTCCGCATCTCTATTCGCATCTTCCTCATATGTAGTCTCTACGCTTGAAAAAAAAAGGCTTTTTGATCGCATCTGAAACGACAACAAGTGCGTGCATTTCCCTATCAAAGCCCTTGAACTAACCTTTTAGGCACGAAGGGCATTCTGTCCAGTCACTGGGTTACTCTGGGTATTCGAAGGTAGACTCAAGTTATTCGTTTGAGGAGAATTCCTATTCTGTATTTGTGTTGGGTATCCTAAAGTTTTCCTTGTTCAAACAAGGGGTTATCCCTCTGGTTAGGACTTCGAAGAAAGGATTATCCCTAAGGCTGGCTTGGGAATTCATTAGCCCTAGAGGTACTAGAGTCCTCTGGGGTGGGGGTGCCTTAGCACTAAGGGTCATTCGATTCCTTTCTAAGTCAGATCTCTGGGGATTTCCAGTGTTTTCGAGGGCCTGATCCCCTACTTGAGACGATGAAGGAATTTCATACATAGTATTCTGGGAGATTAACATTCGGGTCTTCCCCTTCATCAAGAAGGGATGCCATACTCCTAGTGGCTTTCTAGGCATTTTGGTTTGGCCTCCCCCTGTCCTGTGGTCGCCAAAAAGATGTTCTCACTCTCGATCGAAGGCGATCTTCGAGGAAAACCTCCCGAGAATTGAATCGATCGAGGGATCCCACGAAAACCTCGTTCAACCAAAAGGAGTGGGTTCTACCCTGACCCAATTTAGAGGACTTTTATGACAGGAATCAGAGCAACAGTTAAACAAATAAAAGAAAAAGCAAGGCCCAAAGAGCTCGCTTGCTTCTGTAAACAAATCAGAGGACAAATCATTTGAAAGAAAAAAATCGTAAGGTCCAGAGAGCACACTGACATTCATTGCCATGTTCGATCTGAGTACAATCGAATTGCTAAGTTACAGCTACTCTTAAATTCAGTTACAAACTACTCCTAGTGCGAAGAAAAAAAGGGACAACAGTGTATTGTGGTCGCGGACCCTTTGCACAGTGTTCTATTCTGACTTTTATACCTCCACGTCCTCTGGCATGGCTGATCGAGCGGGTGGGCTACGAATAGGCATAGGCCGGCTATTTCACATTTCCCGTTCTCCTTATTAGCTAAGGATGGGAAATTTTAGATTGTCCGATAATATCATATAGCCCCTTTTTAGGGAGCAGCTCCATTCTTTTTTTCATGTAGTTCCGTCAGTTCAGTAAGGCTAGCCCGTTACTCTATTCTATTCCTGACCGATGAGAAGGAGGCAGTGAGAAGAGAAGACGAGCAGAAGGGATTCACTGACTAAACGACTAGCAGCGGGGACAGGAGAAAGAAGGCTATTTTCGCTGTCTGCTAGCTAATGGCATTAGCGTCTGAGGCTGGTGCGAAGAGTAGAGCGAAGGCCAGTGGGGAGAGACTTTTCTAGACTAGATATTGAGTACTACTCTAGAATAGGGGAAAGGGTGATTCGCTCGTAAGCCCAAGTAAAACTCATTCAGAAAGCTCGATCGATCACATGTCAGTTGACCCAATAAAAAGCGGGGAATTGCCTCCTTGAGACCCAAAACGCATCCCTTCTCCTGGGTCTGGGCAAGTGAGTTTAGCTACTGTCCGTGTCAGCGGATAAAAATAACACGTAAAAAAAGATTACTTCGCTTGTTGCGAAGAGGCCAACCTACGTTCTGAAAGCGGATTTCAACAGGTGGGAGCGTCTGGGGACGCCTAGTCTAAGAGGTTGGTTTCGGAAGTCCATCCCCCTGCTAGCCCAAGGCAGCGTTAGAGAGAGAGATGGAAGCCCCCCCAGAAAGAAAAGAAGTAAAGAGAAGACAGGCCAGTAAAGTCAAAGGCAAGGTACTGATGCTCCAACTCCTTTAGTAAAGTTTCATCTCGGCCAAACCATCATCATAGGGGATATAGGCATCGTCGAACAACGGATCCACTTGCTCTAAAAGCAAGCCTGACCTTTACCTTTCACTTTGACTGACCCCTCTTCCGTTGGTCTACTAAATTGACATAGACCTCTCCCAATGGAAAAATCCACTCTCCCTAATGGTCGAGCTATTGACATCTCTGCCCCTGAACAGGATAAGCTTTTCCGCCCCTTCCCTTATTCAGCAGAGTGGTGCTCACTTACCCGGTAAAGGCAGAGAGATAGGAAGGATCCCCCCTCTTACTTACTTAAAGAAATCTCTCTCTCCTCCGCTCTCTCTGTCCCTGGCTTCTACTTTCACATACCTTCTGGCCTCAGTCGTTGACTTTGCCCCTTCCGCTCCGGAATTGAACAAGCAATTTAGTGGTTGTTCGCTCCTGAACGAAGCTATTGGGACAGCGGCTTTGATAGCGCTTTCTCAATGAGAGAGATCATATCGTGGTAGAGCTCCTATCCGTGCTTTGACCAATCCCTCTCTGGTGTCATCTACTGGCTGACTGCACACTGCCTTCTGCCTGACTATGGCTTTTAGAAAGCAAGATCCCTCCGTTTATCACTCTATAGAAAGAACATCCCATACAGAGTCTTTCAACTAAGCTATTCGAGCCTTCACCTAAGCTCTCATCGATAGAGCCCCTTTCAATCGAAGGTGCTGGCTACTCAATCAATTGCATATAGAAAGCCCTTGCTCGGGCACAGCCAGACTTTGAGTTTGATTCCTTAGCAAAAGAACAATCCGAAGCCGATGGATGGTCGAGCTTCCGCTCTGCTTCTCTTCGCCTCAGTCTTAGGAAGAGTGGGAGGGGAGCTCAGATCCCTACCTCATGCTTTGAGTGCGCTTGCCTTGCTGAATTTCATATAGAAAGGTTCATCAAAGGTGGTGAATCAATGCTATCTGTTCCGGTCTTTGCCGTAACAGCCCCTCTACCGAAGCCTTCACACTTAGACCATTCATTGGCATCGGTCGTCAAAGTCAAAGAAAGAGCAAAGGAACTCAGACTCACCTAGTGAGTATATGGATTTCGTGTCTAAGTTTCCAATAACTCTCAAGGAGTTTATGCCACCTGAGTTAATGGACATCCCAGGCATTGAAAGCCTGTCATGTCAGGTAATTCAAGTGCTTGATGACTCGGCATATCCAAGTCACATAGCACCTACTCTCCCTATAGATGAGTAATGGGAAGCTCTCAAGATGAACAATGAAGCTTTGTATTCTTTTCAAACAAAAAAAGAGTCTACGAACCGGGGTAAGAGAATGTGTAACCAACTAGTTGTACTCGGTCGGAAGGTAAATCAACGTATCTACTTCGGTCCTCGGTGGAGTAAGTATGACCAGATATCTATGTGGATGAACCAACAGTGCAAACTCGTATTCAGCCAGAACCGTAAAAAGGGCTCTCATCAATTCGAAGTCGATGGTAAGACTTTACATTCATATTTCATCTTCTCCTGCAAAATGAAAAGAATATCAAGTTCCTGGGCTAGCCAGCTCCAATCTTGAACTGGCAGGTCCCGTTCCCCACTTGCGAATGAAAAAGCTGGTTATCCATTGCTGGAAGAGCCTATCCCGAATACACCCATTTTGTCTTTCCCGAGCTTGCCCATTCTGCCAGAGTCTGGTATTTGTATGTTCCGAGATCCCGTATGTATAAGAGGTGGAAAGCCCCCTTTTTAAAGGCGAATCGTCGCTTCTCCATTTGATTGATATATCTCTGGTTTGCCGCTCGTGAATCGATTGGCATCGTAGTTTGAGCCGGGCTTGAAAAAGAATCTACAACGCACTAAGCGACCGGACCTATAAGGCCTCTTCTTCTTCTGTAGCCCTTGACTGACTTATTAGCCTCCGTCTCCGTACGCCCACAAAAAGGAACTCTTTCTTCCACTGGGACATTGGATCAAACAAAGGGAACAGTATCACCACCGACTGGAGCTGGAACAACAGGGAGAGCGGATCGAACAACAAGACGCGGGCTGGTCATAGGAGCTTTATTCGATCGACTCTCAAATAAGCACTTATCACTTGCGAGTTTCCGCAATAGATCTCGGACCAGGCAAAAAAGTGAGAGTCTCGTGTATCTGGCAAAGTCGTACCCGGCAGAATGCATTTCAAGGCCAGGCCTGGGCTAACCATTGCTTTTGTTGATCCTCAGCCAATCGGTTTATCGTACCGATTGAAACCTTGGGCGGGCTGATATTGATTCAATCCTCTGATCGAAAACCTTCTGAGCGGAGTCGATCGATATGAACTTACTTATGATGATGCGTTTTCTGCTTATGCGCCAGTTAAAATCAATATCTTCTTTCCTTCATTGACTCCCATTCCCTTGCAGCGAGCGCAGCCCTCGACTCGAACCTCTTCCCGCGAAGAGCGTCAGCCCATACTTGGCACAGTTACCTTCTCATGATACATCCTTACCAGGGTTAGCAGTGACCATAAGTCTCTTCTGCGTAGGGTTAAAGGCACGGAGAATGTATTTGCTTGCGCCGTCACCATCTTAGATGAAAGTTTTTTTCCAATGTCTGAATGAGAGACTGCCGGGGCACTTACTCGTTATGAATGAAACCCCTTCCTCTGTGCCTTTTTTTCCGGTACCGGTAGCGAAGAGTACTCTAGCTATTGGAGTCTCTTATCGGATCCGTTAGCGGGTAGTAAACTTGGCAGGGAGAATAAAACGTTTGGCAGGTCAGGTGCCCGCCTATGCTTATAGTTTAGTTCATTTTCGATAGTTGATTCGATATCAATCAGATTCGGGAGAAAGAGCCGCCAGGTCGTCACCAATATTATCTGAGGTCGGGATCAACAGTGCTATCCAGGCGGGTCACCCTACCCTATATAATAAATAGGTGGATCTCAACTTCGTGACTAACTCGGCCAGTGGCAAATGCAAATCATCCCAAAGTGTCTTCAGAGGTTACCCATCGGTAATTTTATCGGCAGGTAACAGGCTGTATCTATCCTATCTGGGTTCAATTCCTTGAGTCCTACCCGCATTGGATTAAAGTCTTCGATGCTTGTGAAATGTTGACCAATTGCTTTCTATCCGCACCTCACTTTCTATGCCAATCGGTCGGCAATTTATGCTTTTCGCCACAGTAGCCTCGGGTCGACCTGACTTATCGGTCGGTGCTATCGGCCCATTGTTCCTCCCTCAGCTTCTCGTAGACACCTGAGCTCTGGCACAACAGGGGGTAGCCCTCACATCTCTCGCCCAAGTTCAGCGGACTCAATTGCACCCTTCCTTCGTCGTATAGAAGAAAGAAGACGATCTAACCCATAGAATCAAGGGTCAGCCTGAATTGGCTATTCTTGTGCCCACCCGACACCACAAGCGTAAGCTTAATCCTAATGAATCCTCAGAAAACAAAACTACATGAACAAGCACGTATGGGAAACGGCCCCAAGTAACAATTCCTTACTGGCCAGCCAAGATCGGCTGTTCGCGGTCCAAGCGGAAGGGAAGAAAAGCAAAACAAAGAAGGTGGGCGCGTAAACAATTGATTGGCGCTTACTAGAGCCTTTCCGTGCTTGTTGGATGGGTTGGATTATAGGCTGGCCTGGCTAGCTATCCGTGCTCACAGACAGGGATTGGCTTTTCACCAGTCAGTGGTAGGTTTCGGGTATCGATCGGGTACTGGTAGCCTTTGCAGGTCGTTCGAGCAACGAGATTGTTGTCCTTTCATTGGCGAGGCCTAACTCCGCCTTCTGTACTAACTCGTCTAGTATCACTCACCTAGTTCGCCTATTTATTGATTAAACCCTACTCGTCGTATTCCAACCGGGCTCAGTCCACTCATGTCTCGTATTTCTTTTATTTCCCAGCGAAGACAAGACGGACTTGGCAGCCACACCAGTGACTTTCAGGCTTTTGGCGCTTGCCCTTCTAGTAGGCCTTTGACTGATACCCACGACTTCCTTCTTATTCTGAGCCGAACACTTGCCCTTCGTATCCACCAAATTGGTCGTATACGGGGACCTTCTAAATCCAAGGGTCATTTTTGGCCGTGCTAGAGCCAAGGAACTCAACGAAAACAAGCCAGTGATGATTGTGCTTGGAGCGACTACGATCGGTTTATTAATGCCCGCATAAACAATATCAATCACAAAGACGAAAGCAAAGACTTCTTTTTTTCTGTATCAGCAGCCCGGTAACAAAACAAAAGCGAGAAGCGAAGTTTACCGAGCTACCGAGTTTACGAGGTGAAAGAGCGATAACTTCTCCCGGTCGATCCGTTTTGCGATGTGATGGATCTTTATCGTTTGTTTTGTGATGTGATCTCTACCAGTGATGCTGCTTGCTGTGATGATAGACCTTCTTTTGGTCTAATGTTCGGGTGCTTATCCCCTCCCTCTCTTTTGAAGGACAATGGACCTGCCTCTTGTCCTCTTGCTTTGTCACCTGATGAACCCACAGAGCGGTAAGGGGGTCCAACCGGAATGAAAGATCAGCTACATTCGCCAGAGCAGAACTCCATTTTTTCATTTCCCACTAGGCTCTTTTTAAAGTAAAGGACAATCACCGGCCGACCATCAGTATCACCCAATGTTGGAGTTGAAGACTAATAAATAGTGCCGCGAATGAGATCAAAAACAGAGGGCGCACCCACCATAGACAATATTATCAATGCAAAATCTCACCAATCATGGCACAAAACCAATACCAAGAATCTCTTTTCGATACACTCCAACGGGTGATAGAATAAATGAATTGGATCAAGAAGTAGTCCCGGGATCAGCACTTTAGTGTCCGGATCTGGACATCAGAACAACGGGTTTAGAGTTTACGACTTGGCCAATAAAAGAGGCTTCGTCTTAGTCAACGAGCACAGGTATATCCTTCTACGGTTTATGTTGCCAAAAAAAAAGGCGGAAGAGGCAGATGGAATAGGTCTTTCTCTTTCTTTGAAGACTTTACACCCTTACTCTTTAAAGTAAGCAAGTAAACTACCTTCATTGATTCCATAAAGAAAGGTTCTCTTTTCCTTGCTAGGAAAGCGGGAGTTTGGCATGTACCCCCTACCGGTTTATTCCAAAAATGGTACATAATATATCATACATGTAAATCAATCAGTCCACGCATATTCTTTCTAATAATGTCATTAAGGGCTAAGGGGGGGTATCTTGGGTACATTAAGACATAACTCCTCCATAAAAGCGTGTATTTCCAGTTTAGGAAGAGAGAAAGTCTAATTCCACTAGATAAACTTTAATTTCACTCTTGAATATGAATTCAACCAGAGTGGGAGACTAAAAAAGTAGTGGCAGGAAGCAGCACACCAGGAGGTGCAGGATATTTTATATTTTAAACATTCCAATCGATCGGCCTCATCTTTCCGGAAGAATTACCATAGGTGTCTCCGGCTGGAAAGGGGCGGAAGAGGGTACCGCACCTCCGAGCGCGGAACATATCAAATTAAGTTAGCCAAGCCCAAGAGCTGATACCACACTCGTTGAACCCGAAATGCTCACTGAAGCAAGCAACACGTGGGATCTTACTATACGATCGACCTCTCATTTCCCGAAGCCGGAAGAGAACCTGCCTTAAGAAAGCAAACTCTTCAAGATTTATATGGGCTTAGAGTTAGCTAGACTCAATGATAAATCGAGTATCTTTCTCTATACGTACACAGGGTCTGGTTAGGACTCAATGTACAGTAAACAAGGGAAGGAAGTAGGACTAAGCGACTACCAGCAGAGGAAAGACCCGCAGAGAAGAGGCAAAGTCTATCTCTTTACATGGCATCTGGTGATGCAATGGGATTGAGCTAGCTAAGCTCATTTGTTGAAGCGGTTACACTTTTATACGATGCCACCACCTCTTTCATCTTGCCCTCGCTGGGACTGCCCATCTTTCACTCTACTTAGATGAAGCCTCTGAATCCAGATCGAAGAGACTCTTTTAGGAGCGACTTAGGCCCAGAGGATCTATCTCATCTTACCATACGCGCCCAGTGGAGAAGATATATTGCTGCGTAATGACCGTACCCTTATATGTACATCTTAACTGAACAAGTACTATAACTAAGAGAGTCGCCTGTGTTCAGACAAAGGTACTAGGAAGATAGATAATGGTTGATTCTTGGGTCGTATCCAGAGGGCATGTATATCGCCATAGGAGTACCTTCTTAGAGAGAGTGCCTATCTATCTATCCCTTGTCATAGCAGGCCTCATCAGCCCGCTTGAGGAAAGTCGGGTATCGGGTGGTAATTGACAACCAGACTTCATCTTCTCACCAGACGAATTATTAGATTAATTCTTCTTCTCCGGCTTTGAGGCCGTGACCGCACCCATGGCAGTTTGAAGATCGGTCTTCTGAAGGAAATCTTTCATGCTGTCTGAAATCCTTGTTTTCAATCTGTATATCCAACCCAAGAGTTGTACCGCAGACTTTCTATTAGCATAGAATACAGAGTTCCCTTTGTCGTGCAGTGAAGGGTACTGCGTCAACAGAGTGGCCAAGGCTAACTAACTTACATGATTTCAACTATGCCGGAAAAGTGAACAAGAAGAGTGTTCACTGGTAGCTAGTATTGAAAGAGAAGAAGCCGTTCCTTCGCTGCTTGCTTTGCGCGCTAAGAGCGCTTCGCACCTTGCCAAGATCAATTCAAGTAGAAAGTTCGGGTCTTCCCTTATTATAGCACGCACAGGTGAGAGCATCCCTACCTCTAATGGTTTGTACTTGAACTGACCGAAAGTCCTGCTAATCCCATTGCTCGAAAGGGGGGGCAGAAGTACTTTCCCAATGACGGAAATAATGCCTTAGTCGTGTCAGTGAAGAGTTTTATAGGCGCACCAAAAGTCCTCCATATTGGGATGACGGTCTCCGACCATCCTCCTCGACGAACTTCGTTGCCTGCCGGCAGCCAAACAAAGACTACAAGCCTTTCCCCGACTTTCATTCGGACCGACCTCCCTTTGAATTACTTCAATCTTTTATTTGATTGACCTCACTGAAACCGGTTTAGCTAGTTTTATCAACACCCTGATGAGGTCCTTTATGTATGGACCCCAAAGGAGGGCACCCTCAGGTGTCAAACCAAAAGGAACTATCGGTTTACAAGACCGGTAGGCCAGGTTGGCTCTAGCATAAGGAGTCAACTCACAAAACATAACATAAAGAAAGCGTTTTGCGGGACTCACAGAGTAGAGATGCCTGAGAGGTATCCGTAATCGCTGCAGCGACTAGGACATTGGCTTAACAGGCCACCTTAGCCTTAGGGCAACCAAATCGAAAACCTTCCAGACAAGGCCGAACCGGACCAACTGAGAGTCGGTCGATTCAACCTGCCATTTCCGGTTCACGAATGGTGCGTCTAAGAGATCCTGGATGGTTACGCCTGGAGATACTGCAACCATGTAGTACCACTTGACGTAGTTAAGCCATTGTCGGACCCACGACCTTAAGGTTGTGTACTCCGCGAACTCACGACTACCATCGGTGACGATAACCTCGTCAGGATAGAGGCACAGGTCCTTTGGAGCCATTTCCCTGCGGAGAAAATTGACAAGGATTCCTTACTCTAACAAGTAAGCAAGTCAACCACCTTTAGGAATTGAATTTCCATTCTTCGAAATCCCCCTCCTCTTCTCTGAAGGCAGTCGAGGGAAGCGGGTTATGGGGTGGGCTGCTAAGGCCCGGGGAGCAGAATCGGGTCAAACATCGATAGGGAGAAAGAGGTAAATGACTCTTCCTTTCCTCCCGATTGGCAATGATATCTCTTTCTTCTGCCATTGCGAGACAAGACAGCTTCCTTCGTTCGGGCGATCTAACCAACTTAGGGAAGGGATGCCCTCTCTGCTTCTCCACTCGAACCATAACCTGAACTAGAAATGGAACTGGAACGAGAACCTCCATCTAGACCTAGACCTGACACCCGCATACCGCATATGCCAGTGGTTGTGGTACAGGTAGTTGTGTCTTGAATCGACAGTGAGGGCTGTAGCTCGGGGAAGGTTTGCCTGTAATCGATGGCAGAACGACTGACTCCTCCCTTTCCGTTAGCCCAATCCGCTTTATGATCCCAGTTGGTACTAATCTTATATCGGGCGAATTCAATGTTCAACAAATAGTTGAGCGATGGAAGGACAAAGGAACTGAATAAGAACAAGCGAGACAAAGTGACAAAAAAAAAGCCTTATCACGAGCTGGAGTCGAACCAGCACCTCTGGGATCAAAATAAAGGCCCAGCGAACTACCTTTCATTCTGATCGTGACTTTCAAAAAGAAAGAAGAGAAAGAAATGGAGGGTGGCGCCTACATAACAGGTTGCTTGCTTACCAAGCCATCCTGGCTTTTCGCTCCTTTGGCTTTCTTTCTCCCGGAGACCATGCCATTCCTCGACACCGACCTTCAAACAAAGTCAGATGAGGAGCTGGCTTCCCTCAAAGTTGCTCTGGCTGACTTGCCCGTTCCGCTTCTCTCCCGCTTTTGGGCGGTTCTTCCTCCAGCAGCCTATTCTTTCACAGCTTCTATGCCAAGGGCTTATTTATTATTATATATATATCTATTTATGCATGCAAGATGTATTGGGGTCACATAAAATTATTTATGAAAAGAAAGCGCTCTTAGTTCAGTTCGGTAGAACGCGGGTCTCCAAAACCCGATGTCGTAGGTTCAAATCCTACAGAGCGTGATTCCATTCTTGTTAGATCGATAATGACACTGAAATATTTGAACAGCAGTCTAAAGTCTGAATTTGACCTCCTGTGGATTAGGATTAAAAACAAAGAAATAGGAGGTCAATAAAAAAAAGAGATGTTAATTAATCAAAGGTCCAAACGCGGAGGCAGTTCCAGTCCTTGTCGCAGCGCAGTAGTGAGTAGGTGATCCAACACCAGAGATAAAAGACACAGCAGATTCATATACTGACCTTAGTTATATAGATCGTTTACCTAGGTACAGAATGAGACCCGTTAGTGAGGTCCATATCGGTAATAGAAAGACCTGCCACCAAAAGCATTCCGATGGAGCAGAAGTAGACCCTTCCCCCGCCATAATAGCACCACCTAGCTTCGCT